ACGAGCACATCGTCTAACATGAGTATCAACTCAAAATTGATATTGGTCGGACATTCTCTCCCATTCAATTCATGTCAAGCACATTTGACAGAGGTATATGACAAATTGTTCGAGAGTTGGTTCTAAGTTGGTTATCGATCTTGCAACACTTTCATTTTCTGTCAGAGGTTGCCGTTAGTTCGTCGTCGGAACTTAGAAAGAAACTCTCTTCTTCTTGGAAGGAATGACCGTAGATAGAGACTGTCAATTGGTTATTCTGGGGCGGACGTAGCCAAGTGGATCAAGGCAGTGGATTGTGAATCCACCACGCGCGGGTTCAATCCCCGTCGTTCGCCCATAAAGAAACGGATTGGATCCAATCCATCTTTGTCATTTTCAATTTCAAATGAACAAGAAGTATTTCTATCTATTGATATAGAATCAATTGAATTCTTAGTGGTTGACGCAAGCTCTTCTTTATGCCAATATTATATTTATATGTCATTCTATTCATGATCACCCAAAGTATATACTATAGATGAGATCTTTTTCGATACTCTATTTCAATAGATCCAATATGGTTTCGTTTCAAATTGGTAGAGAACAAATAGATATATAGATCTATGTACCTATATAGATAAATACCTATATTCTATCAATATTATAGAAAAAAATAGAATGGAAAAGACCGAAGTCATTGAATCTATTTAAGGATAGAGATCTATCAAAAACTATTTCATTATTGTAATGTAATTATTGTAAAAAAGGAATGAAACGACAAAAATTGAAATCCTGGATATTGAAATTGGAAGAAATACGAAGCTTTCAATATTTATTCAATTCATGGACCGAATTGAATTTGGTGAGATTGTTCACGAAAATAGTTTCCCATCGAGAACGTCTTATTAAGCTCTTTGACTCTCGAATTCTTAGTACGTTGCTTTTACGCGATCTACGTGGTTCAAGAAGCAATCAATCTTTGACAATCAAAGGTGTAGTACTACTTACATTACCAGTCCTTATATATCATGTGAATCAGAAAAGTATGATTGAAAGAAAAAAGTTCTATTCGATGAAACTCTTTCCTATACCTATAAACTATGCTGAACCTAGAAATGAAACATCGGAAGAATATTTCGAGTCTTTCAATAAAAATTTGTTGATCTTTCCGCATCTTTTTCTGTCTTTCCCAAAAGGGAGAAAGATATATCAAAGTCACTTGAGAAATTCGAAAGAGGACGCTTGGGTTCTCTCAAAAAGAAAAGTGTGTGTCATGCCTGCATATAATCAAATTGATTCTTGGGGTTCACGATGGTGGAAGAATTGGATCATAGAAGAGATTCTTCCTAGTTGGAAGATCCCTCAGGGATCAATAGCGAAAATTGAGATGTCATTGAAAGAGAAAGATGTGGAACATCTAAAGGGTTTTTTTGAATTCTATATTGATGATCTGATCCGCAAAGACTATGATTGGGAATATCATTTCGATCGTGTTTTTATGAGAAATAAGCAGGACACGATCGACTTGAGCTCGAAGCAGCAAGTCGAAATATTAGGTAATAATCTAATCTGTTATCTCATGTCCGCTTTTTGTGAAAAAATGCTATTCGAAGCGGAGGGTCCATTCAAGCAGCAGAAATCGAAATCAATTGTTGAATCGAATAATATTAAGCATTTCTCCCATCTTCGATTATCCTATCAAGAAAAATCAGAATGGGGACCGCGTTGGTGGAAAAAGAATATGTTTCAGATCTGGAATAGTTGGGGTGAATCTGATCAAATTATTGCAGAATCTTCCATTCTCTTTCAAGAGAAAGGGTATCTCTCTTTCCAAAATTATGCTGAATTTTGGCAATTCTATAAAGATTCTTTTGTTAGTTGGGAGAAAGATCAGCAGAAATTGGAACTTTCGAAGGACATTTTAAAAGAGAAATTCATTCAGTTGAATGATGTGAACAATGATCAGCTTTTTAGCAAGATACAGAATTTATTGTTGGATATTCTATACAATTTCTCAGAATCTATTTTCATTAAAGTCAATCATTCTAGCCAATTTAAAAGATCTTATAATCGATCCATCGATCATTTCGATCCCATTAGTGAAAATTCAGAATATGGCACGAACATGAACAAAAAGGATGAGATAATCTCAGAGAATCAAAGACCGATAACTTGGGAGACTCATTCGGAGAGGGATGAGAAAGATATCGATTCGGAGATAGATTTGACTCTCAATTTCACTGAGAATGAGTATTGGGAACCTGAAAAAGATCTTTGTGAACGGATTTTCACAAATGGATATATAAATAAAACGGAGATCGAGCAACTAAAAGAAAGATCAATTCTTTGGGATCCTTCTTCTTCTATTCGAATAGAAAGAACAAAAATAAAATCAGATTTGTCCTCAAAGTGTCTCTCAGAAGATTCTCCGATCTATTGGACGAAAGAACTATTTACGGAAGATAAAAAGTCTATAACAGAGAATTTGTTTCCAAAGGAAAGGAAAAGATTCATCGAGAATTTCACAAAATCAATTCGTTCTTATTTTTTTGACATATTGTCAATAGATGAACCGTGCATGGGTTCTAGTGTTACTAAGAAGCCTATTGAAAATTTCAAATTATTGAAAGGGCAACAAGATGTTTTTTTCAGATATTTCAGGGGCTCAGAAAAGAATGGGATAATTGATCCGTGGAAGATAAGAACATATTTTCAAAATCCTTCCTCAAATTGTGCTATTTCATTAGATCCCGGATGTAATATGATTAGAAAAAATCAGAGGGATATAAACAAATTAAATTGTATTCTCTTTATGAACCGGAGTTTGTCTCGGAATCGATTTTCTTCATTCTGTGATCAAAACAAAGAACAATACATATTCCACAACAATTTACGATTTAAAAAAAGAGTTCTAAAAATAACAGATCAATTCGCTCTATTAATAACTAAGCCTAATCAGGTTTATGATAATACACTTGCTCCTGATATTGATTATCACGTGAATCAATTCTATGAACTGAACAAGAATAGATTCTTGGATCAGATCTTCAACCACAAGAATAAATTGAAGAATCAATCTTTATTGATCCTACTCAATATTACTGATAAAGAGAATGAATATTTAGATCGAATAATCGAAAAAGAATTGATCCAAATCTCTTCCAAAAAGGGTTCAGAAATAGGAACCCCTCTTAACAATTACAGAACTGAAACTTCAAATTGGTACAAATTGATTCGATATAAGATTCACGGGCATTTGAAAAATGCATTCAACAAATTATATTCAATGAACGGGTCCAGTCGCAATTTAAAGGATCAAATTCGAACAAATTGGATAGAAAATGAAAATTTGAATAATGTATCGAAAGATACAATTAACCGACATCCATCAAATTGGAGAAAAGGTCAAAAAGAATGGTTTGATCATTCTATTCTTCGAACTGATAAATGTATCAATCGGAATTTGAATGTGTACAAATGGTCCAATCAGACCGAATACTTGAAGAGATGTTCGAAACATCTTGTTTCTAAACAAAACGATTTGAAAATAGTGTTCGATCCGATTGAATCATGTGCTAATAGAGATTCAATTGGTTGGTCTGGAAGTCCCAACAAAAAAGATTATTCTAAGTTTTCTTTGATTGCTGAAAATACTGTGAAGATCTTTCTTTCTAAGAAATCCATTTCTCATTCGGCTATTTTCATTCCCGAGTTTTTCATTGATAAGTTAAAGGGTATGAATGATCAACTCTTCAATAAGTTGTTAAAATCAATTGGTGTTCGAATCGTTCATTTAAAAACATTCAAACCCTTTCTTTTGGATAACCATAATCTTTCACAAAGATCGAAATTCTTGATCGACGAAAGAACAGTAGCACAATTTTTCTATCATGAGATGCCGGTGAATCGATTTATTATTGACTTATTCGAGAATGAAAAGAATTGCATGGAATTGTTCGATAACACTGATTTTTCGACGATATCCAACGATCGAGACAACTGGTTGAATCCCGTAAAACTATCTAATCAAAGCTCATCGAGAGCTTCTTTTTACAAAGCAAATACACTACAATTCTTCGATTATTCACATCATCCTCGGTTCAATTATAAGAAAAGATTACCTTATTATATGGAAAGGATTCATACAAAAAATCATAATCTTACATATGGACAATTATTCAATATTTCGCCCATCCACAGCAATCTATTTTCTTTGTCCATTAGTGAAATAAGACCTGTTCACTTGGAGAAAGATACTATTTCACTTATAAAGTCACAAGTATCTAACATATTCTTACCTAAATATTTGCAACAAAGCGGTAACCAAACGTTTGTATCAATCTATGACTTGTACAAATCTTTCGATTTACTAACTCGATTGAATCCATTTGTTCATGATAAAATAGATATTTCCTCGATCGAAGAGATTTCTACAACGCCTTTAACGAGAGAACGAATAGCCAATTTCGAAAAAACTTCTTGTCAGCCCTTCTTAAATAGATCCGATTTAGAAGAAAACAACTTCGATCAGTACCTTAAGGGGGGTTTCAGTTCAAACATGGGTCTTATTCAAACTCAATCTTATCGAGATGATTTACTATCCGAAATCTTTCTAAAAAGAAAAGATAAGAACCAGGAAATGCTTCATCGGATTCGAGATCGGTTTGTAAAATCTAGTTCAACAGAAGGTTCAAAAAACAGAATTGAGAACAAAGCCATAGATAAAAGAAGCACCCTTTTCAATTTCTCTAAAGAGGAACGGAATCTCTTACCATTTTGTTCACCGCGTTTTAATGAACGTGCTAAGAAACAAGAGATGCATAGGATCTCTCAAATAGAGAGTCTTTTTAAAAAATGGGATTTGTTCCGAGCATATACGCCATGGCTCTTGACTTCTGCATGGTGGAAATATCTTGAGAATCTACTTCTAGAGACTTTTCCGGAGATATTGCTAAATAGCAGTGATCAACTTGTATCTATTTTGCATGATATTATGCATAAATCGAATCTATCGTGGGCAATTTCTCATCAATTATGGGCACTTCTACAATGTAATCTGAGAACCAATATCTTGGATAAGTTTTTTTCTTTATGGAATCTTTGTTCATTCAAGGAAATGATTAATCAAAAGAATGAGTCATCGGTTCTATCTATATGGGCACATCTGAGATTGCTGAATGCTCGGGAGTATGAATATTCGATCCTTATCCTTTTTTTCGTCCTTGGATATTTCGTTCTTCGATATTCTTTCGTTGTTTCCTCAGCCTTTATTGAGTTACAGATACACCTTGAACGCATCAAAGATTTAATGGATCCGTCATACGCGATCGAGTTGCAAAAACTGATGGATCATCCTTTGCCTGGTCTGCTTTTCTCTATGGATATAAGGGACATATCCATCTATTTTCTGGACGAATTGATCTATTCTATGAGGAATAGAAAGTTTTATTCACCTATAAGAAGAGAGTTGAACAGATCGTGCTTCAGCATGGATATCTCTGGAAAAGAGAGAGAATTACTAGTTCAGTTTCTAATAACAGAAAAAAACATCTCTCAATTTGGATCGAATTTGACTCACAGTCATAATTTCTTCAAGAATGAATTTGATTATCAAATCACTGAACAGCCGGGACTTATTTACCTGATCTATTTAGCCGACACTTATCAGAAAGATCTAATGAATCACGAGTTCGATCAATCTCGTTTAACAGAAAGATGGGTCTTCCTCGCTTTTTGTCGGAAGATTACCTCTTCACAAATCTTTAGGGGTTTGAACCTCACATTTCATGGAAAACCTTTCTCACTCCACTTAGGATCATCCCTTTCCAAAGGGATTTTACTGATAGGTCCTACGGAAACCGGACGATCCTATTTGGTCAAGGGTCTAGCAGCAGACTCTTATGTTCCTCTGGTAAGAATATCCCTAAACAAGTTCCTGTATGACAAAGGTGAATATTCTAATTTCCTCGATATACGAAGTATGAATAATGTGGTGCAAAAAATGCACCAATTCAATCTCACCTTCGAATTGGCAAAAAGAATGTCCCCTTGCATAATATGGATTCCAAACATTCATGAACTGAATGTCAATTACTTAACTCACTTTTTCCTTGGTTTATTAGTGAACCATCTCTCTAGAGATGATGAGAAAGATTCTACTAGAAATCTTCTTGTTATTGCTTCGACTCATATTCCTAAAAAAGTGGATCCAGCTCCAATAGCTCCAAATCGATTAGACAGATCAATCAATGTTCGAATGCTTCCTATCCCACAACGACAAAAGGAATTTCCTATTCTTTTACGCAGCAAAGGGTTTGACTCGGAAAAAGAGTTGTCTTGTCCCAAGGAATTTGGATCTAGAACCATAGGTTCCAATGCACGGGATCTAGCAGCACTTGCCAATGAAGCCTTATCAATTAGTATTACCCAAAATAAATCAGTTATAGGCACTGATACAATTAGATTAGCTCTTTATAGACAAACTTGGGGTTTGCAATCTATAGATAATCAGGTTGGATCCGGTCAAAATTACGAAATACTTCCCTATAAGGTGGGAAAAGCTGTTATACAAAATACACTTAGAAGGAATTCTTCTATGAATCCTCTATCTATTAATAATGAATTATGGAAGAAAAGGTTTTCTTATTTGTCCAAATGGTATTTAGAACCTTCTATTGCTGGAACAACTATGAAGGAATTGACCATACTCCCCCATATTTTGGGTTGCTTGGCCGGATCAGCAGCTCGAGATTCCTGGTTTATATCGGGACAAAATAGAGAGAATTGGATTCCTCTCGATAGATTCGCTGAGCATGATTTCGATTTAGCTTCTGGTCTTTTAGAAAGTCTTCTGGTGGAGTTTCCATGGTTAGGAATATGCCGGGGTAAGCCTGATAAGAATCAAATCACATTTGCTCCTCAGCCCAAAACGAGAAATCATCTCAATGTGATGCGAAAAGGGGTTTATTCTATGGTCAATAAAATGTTTATATATAAAGAATATGAATTGAAGTTTCAACAAGAAACTCCCGGCGCAAAACAAATGGATGAAAAATTAGTCAATAACATAGTTTGGGCTCCTAGGATCTGGCGTCTTAGTTTTCTTCGCAGTAATCTATTTGATCGTACAAAAAGACCCAATGAATTGGGATTTTCGTATCAGTTCGGATTGTTTCAAGAGGAGCAGGCCAGTTACTGTAAAAGGGTTAGAGAGAATTTAGAGTCTCTCCAAAAAGGACCACATAAAAAGGGGTTTTATGTTCATGAGAGAAATCATTCTAACGCAAGACAAAAGAATCTACAACATATACAGTCTCAATTGGAAGATATATCATTACAAGAGCGGTTTGAAATAGGAATATTTCAATTTTCTATACAATATCAAATGCGATCTAAATCCTCTAATAAACCAATGTTCTTTCTAGGAAGACGATTTCTTTGGGATCCCACAGGTTTTCTATTTCAAGATCAGCACCTTGTGTTTTCACGTCGGGAATTTTTTGCAAATGAAGAAATGCTGAGAAGGCTTTATATTACTTACGGTTCAATAAGAAGACAAGAAAAACATCTCTTCCCTAAAAAAAGTATCCAAGGTGCTTTTCATAGATATAATTCAAAATTCATGACCAATTCGGTCATAAATTCGTGGAAACAATTGCCTCTTGCAGAAAAGGAACATATTGAGGCTTTCAAACGCATTCAAGCAATTGGTATCCGATTGAAACGTATACAGCCATATACTCCTACATTTCTATATCAACGTTGGTTGATTGAAAATCCGCAAGAAAAGGTTGATCGCTTCGAATTGTTAATTCATCGCCAAAGATGGCTTGAAACCAATAGTTCATTATCGAATGAATCTTTTCTTTATAATACTCTATCCGAGAGTTATAAATATTTATCAAATCTGTTCCTATCTAACAGAATGTTATTGAATCAAATGACAAGGACATTGTTGAAAAATAGATGGCTTTTTCCGAAGGAAATTGAACACTTAATTCATACAACAAAAGATAGATTTCACATATCTATTTTAGCCGGAAAAATCTGTCATCATCGATGAAAGGGCAATGAAATGAAGTAGAACGAAATTGACCGGGTAGTAGGGTCGTGGAAACAAATGAGAAGTTCTACATCTGCTTCGATTTCAGATCCTATTCGAAAATGAATCCTTTCTCGGTCTTGTCCAAGAATGGAAAGTATGTTAGAAGAAGAAAAAAGAAGAACAAAGAGTTGATAGATCTTGAATTTGAAGATAGATTCCTTATTCCGAGATCTCGACCGTGTAAGAGTGAGCATAGCAAGGAATATGAGCCAAGTCAATTTGATTGAACTTAATGAGATATTCTCTACTATGCTTACCCCTTATTTCTTCGATTTTGGTTCTGGTACTCTTTTTTTTTCTTACACTTCCCATTCGGAAGAAAGGATCCCTTATTTGCCTATAGAGTCACAGGATTCAACATTGGTATAGTCGTTTAAGTTCGATCGCAACTCCCGGATCTTGCAAAACTTTAAGAGGGGTATATAGATTCTCCTCAATCTATGTCCTTAATTGCGTATACCTCATAATTAGTAAGAAACAAGCTTCATGCATTCTTTAATGGACATAAAAAGAAATAGAAACATTCCACCTGAGATTTGGTCTTTTTCATTTTTTCATTCAATTTCTCCCATATGTTCCTTTGTGGAATGTACTCCATCTGTTGGGTCACGGGGGGGGCATTTTCCCAGAAGTTTCTATTGATCTACCTGCATTTGTGTGATTCCTGTTGAGGTATCTACTCGGGGGATGGGTGCAGGGCGGACCATTTTGAAATGGACTTCTCCATTCATTAGATAGAGAAGATCGCCAAGATCTTGTGATCCACTGTCGAACCTATTCCAACAGCTTTAACTCATATCGTATATAGGGAATCGTCGGAATACTTCGTATCAACAGATATCGAAGAAATCGATCTCGGTACATTGAGATAATCAATTAGATCCGATATTTGTTATTGAATTGCTCATTCAATAAGCATTCTCAATATTATGCCTTGAAGAGGACTCGAACCTCCACGCTCTTTAGCACGAGATTTTGAGTCTCGCGTGTCTACCATTCCACCATCAAGGCATCCCGAAAGTGAATCATATTCCATGAGTATGATATCTATATTACGATCATCTATCATTATAGATGGAATGTAGAATCTATGACAAAGATAGAGTATTGGGGTATTTATATCGATCGGTTATATAGGTCCAAGCCTAATATATCACCAACTTCTTTCGATTTTCATTATCCGGAGGATATTTCATATACATCAAAAATATGCACGATCGAACATCTTTTCTTTTTCGATTCAATAGAAGCCTAGAGAAGCGAACATGGTACCCAAATAATGATATGTCAAAAGCAGGTTCGATCATATGTGCGCATATATCGATTCCTAAATAGAATGGAACGACGTAGATATCTATCTACATACGTTCGAATGACCTTTTCCCATAATGAAAATGTACATAGCCCTATTAATAACCCTATTCTAGTCTAGAATGAACTTCTAATTCGATGATCAAGTTGATCTCATAATTAGAAGTTCATCTCAGAATCTCGGCCTATTCCCATTTTGGGCGGGACAAATCGACTAATTCTTCCGGATTGAACGAATAAATAGACCTTAAAATAAGGTATCCTGAGCAATTGCAATAATTGGGTTCATTACTATTCCCAGTGTAGTAGATGCTGTTACACATACAATCATACTCAATTCGATAGAATTTTTTGATATGAAAGAAGATGGAGATCTTCTATAATTTTGCACGTGAGGAGTTATTTCTTTGTTTCGCTCAGTCATTAATAACTTGATTATTTTTATATAATAGTATATAGAAATAACGCTCATAAGGGGTCCTATCGAAACCAATAAATATGAGCCTGCCTGCCACCCGCACCAGAATAGATAAAGTTTTCCAAAAAAACCTGCTAATGGAGGAATACCTCCTAAGGATAGTAAACATAAAGCTAAAGAGAAAGCCGAAAAAGGATCTTTCGTATATAATCCTGCATAATCTCGAATGTTATCAGTTCCTGTGCGTAGACCAAATAATACAATGCAAGCAAAAGTTCCTAAATTCATGAAAATATAGAACAGCATATAAGTTATCATGCTTGCATATCCATTCTTTGAGTCTCCAGCAATTATTCCAATAATGATATATCCAATTTGACCCATGGACGAATATGCAAGCATACGTTTCATGCTCGTTTGGGTAATAGCAATTAAATTGCCTAATATCATGCTAAGAATAGCTAATATTTCCAAAAGAAGATGCCATTCGTTCGATGAAAAGTAGAAAATAAGATCGAAAATTCGAGTGGCTAAAGCTGAAGCAGCTACTTTCGAAGTAACAGAAAGAAAAGCAACGACTGGAGTGGGAGAGTTAGAGTCGAAAAGAGGATCCCTCACTCCTTTCTCTCATTCAAAACCGTGCATGAGACTTTCATCTCGCACGGCTCCTAAGTGATAAAAAAAGAAGGACATAATCATCTTATTCCTTTTTCATTACCTTCCTCGCGTATGTATAAGACCGAATCGATTCAATTTATAGAAAAGGATTACTAATCCTTAACTTCCCGAGGAATCCTCCATCAGCGGTTCCCATAGTGAATCACTGACTTTCTCGATCTTTTTGACTGTAAGAACAAGTCAAAAAGATTGAGAAATAGAACCATCTGATTTTATTCGTTCTCAATAGCCATGAGATAATCATCTTAGGGTGATCTTTTTGTCGACGGATGCTTCTATTACACTCGTAGTCCTTGAAGGATGAAAACTGACTATGTAGCATTTACATCGAGAATGAAAGTATTGTATACGTCATTAGTCTGATCCTTTGTAAGAACTACCCGTAATAACTGACTTGCAAAATATCTCTGTTTATTCAAAGATATTAGTTATTTTTGACCTTGCTTTACCTTAATTGTTATTTCAACAAAAATCTCGCGAATAACTTTTGGTAAAAGTTATGCCTTAGCCCGAGTGGGGATAACAGTCTTTTTCTCTTCCGCATGTCCATAGAGTTTTTATAGATCTAAACATCTCTAAAAAAGATATATATCCGCTTATTATAGGGGTAATAATTCGTCGAACGAATCGCACTCCTTCATATACGTCAGGGGTCCATTGATGAAAAGGGACTAGAGAAAGCTTGAATCCAATTCCTACAGCTATGGATATGAGCGCAATCAAAATTCCTGGGGAGTTATACATTTGTGTATTTATGAGACCATTTACTACTTCTTGAAGCTCAATCTCTCCCCCGGATAGACCGTATAGCCAAGAAAAACCATAAACCAGAATAGAAGAGCTTGCCCCACCCATAAGTAAATATTTCATAGTAGCCTCATTAGACCGTACATCTCTCTTGGTATATCCAGATAATAGATAAGAACATAAACTGAAACATTCCAGAGCTACGAAGATAGTGACTAAATCATTAGCACCACATAAAACCATTCCCCCTAGAGCAGCTGTTAATAGGAATAACAGGAACTCTGTTATAGCCATTTCTGTACATTTGATGTACTCCACGGATAGAGGAATACATAGAGTTGAACATAGTAAAATGAGAAATCGAAAGATTTTGCTGAAATTGCTCGTTTGGAAATTACCCAAAAAGCTAATCATAGGTTCTTCTCTCCATCGAAATAATAAGACCGTTATGCTCATTACTAAACTTGTTAAAGAGATGAAATAGAACCAAGGTGTATCTTTTTGATCAGAGGTTAGATCGATCATCAGAAGAAGAATTAGGCCGAGAATTAGGATACATTCTGGGAAAATAGAACCTCCATGGAAGAGAAGCAAATGAAACTCTTTCATAAAAATGATCTCAGGGTATAATTGAAAATGAAGTTTTCATTTTGTACATGCCAGATCATGAATTAGTAACTTCATTCAATCTCCGAAAAAGTCTCAATCTTTTTCAACTTTCTATTCTTGGAATAGGAGATTTGCATAATCCTCATGAATAGGATCAAATCTTATCTCAGAATCTTATTCTTTATTAAGCAAGCCCCCCCCCCCGAGAGGGCTTGGTTGATCTAGGATTTATGTTTC